CAGGAGTAAGCGTTATAGCCTGTTTCCAATACTCAGCGGCTTGAGCGAACCAAGCCTCCGCCATTTCAGAATCTCCTTGTTGAATGGCCTGTTCTCCACGGTCGGAATAGGCGGGTCAATTCCCTCCCTGAGAACCGTACTTGAGAGTTTCCTACCTCATACGGCTCGACAACCAACTCTTTTGTTTTGGTGTACCAGTTTTTTAACTTTAACCCACTTTAACTTTCTATCTAATTGAATGAGATTTCTTATAGATATTTGGTTTTTCTTGGATTAAACAAAAAAGAGTAATTACATGAGTTTCAAACTTTCATTTTGATTTAATTAATATATTAATTAATATAATAAGTTTTATCTTTTCTCCTACCTTCAGAAAAAAAAGTCATGTCCACTGTTATTAGATATTAGAATTTTCTGAAAGGTAACTATCCCGCTTTCAGATAAAAATTTATATAGAATCTTTGAAAAAGACTTTTTTTCATACTTCATAAAAAAGAAAAAGACTTACTGTCTTTAGGATCTGATGCTACACCGCTGCTCAATACCTTAGGGGATCTACTCTATTACATAAGTAGATTCCTAAGATTTATCTCATATTATGATATAAATAAACAGCTTTTGTTGTATCGGTCCAAAACCTTTCCAATTGATCTTTACGGTGCTTCCTCTATCAATTAAATCTTTTTTTATCCATAGAAGAAAGTATTTAGGCATATCTAGTCTTCACTTCATATTTCGACCTATGAAGTTTATTTATTTGCTACAGCTGATAAAAAATCGTTTTGGACGATGCTTATGTAGAAAGCCCTTTTTTTGTGTTTCTAGTATTTCATTGACTAGCTGTTCATTCTTTTATTTCTATAGTGGAGATAGTCGCACGTAATGACAGATCACAGCCATATTATTAAAAGCTTGTGGTAAAAAGGGGTTTCGTTCTAATGCCCGAAAATAATATTCTAAAGCTTTGGTATGTTCCCCATTACTTGTGTGGATAAGGCCTATATTATAGAGTATATAACTTCGATCATAGGGGTCAATTTCTAGTCGCATAGCTTCATAATAATTCTGTAATGCTTCCGCATAATTTCCTTCAGATTGAGCCGACATCCGTTACGGTCGTCATTCGCTTTAACGAATTCTCCGTTTCAGAACCGTATGTGAGATTTTCATCTCATACGGCTCCTCCTTTTAAGTGCATAATGAAAATAATATATGGAAAAAAGTGATGTCATTATGAACTAAGCGGGGCTAATGTTTTTACAAGAAATCCCTAGCCAACCTTCTTGCAAAAGATCTTTTCTTACTACCAAGTGGGTTCATGCTAGATAAAAATCAAAAAGTAAACTCTAAAAATTTCTTTGTTCTCAACGCCCCTAAATTTCCAGGAATTAGTCACTTCAACAGTCTTCAATGGTTATACGGGTATCCAAAGTACGAACGAGATGGATGTTTATTGTTCCAACCATTTTAATTAGTCCCAATCCCAAAGAAGAAGAAGAAAGAAAGGGAATCGTTTTGAAGAAAGTTTTTGTGTTGTTGATTTCTCGGCGTAGTGCTTCTTCCCCTATGCCTCCTATTCGTATATTGTATTAGTGTAGTAGGATTGATCTCTAATACGGGGAACCATAGGTAAAAACCTTTTGCTCAATACTAGAATTCACAATTGAAGCATCTAAGGCTGCATTAATCGTGGATACATGACAGAAGGGATTGCTTTTTTTATATTCTAAACTTCACCTTCAAAAGCGTAGATTTTTTTTCAATACTTGTTTTTCTTTCTATTCCAAATCGGCGAGAAATAACAAAAATAATGATAATCAAATCGCACCATCTCTGTAATAAGTAAATGCCTCTTTTTCTCCGGAAGTTGTCGGAATGACTCGTAATAAGATATCGGCTACAATTGTAAAGGTTTTATCAATAAAATTTCCATTTATACGCGATCTTGGCATAGGTAGTAATCCATTATATAACTCTTTTTATTTCCTTTACCTTTTCTTTTGTAAGAAAATTTTCTCACAAACAAAGGAATTGTATAGTACGAACTAACATAAAAGCGGACTCATAAAAAAAAAACCTTCTATCTACTTCCAATTCCAATTTTTCCGGTAAAAAAAAAAAAAGTATCTATTAACCATAATCTAAAAAACGATGAATAACTCGCTATTCACCCAGGTACTCAGTCATAATCCTGATGTCGGAGAGATGGCCGAGTGGTTGAAGGCGTAACATTGGAACTGTTATGTAGGCTTTTGTTTACCGAGGGTTCGAATCCCTCTCTTTCCGTACTTTCAACTAATTCACCAATCGTACGTGATTGACCACAATGTATCAAATCAAATAAAAAAGAATAGATATAAAATCTACCTTGTTTTAATTTTGAAATAGATTCTCTATTCCTAATTTTTTTGATATGGAAAATGCTGGGAAGAGCAAACAAGGGACCCAAATCTCCCTACCAATCTATGATACATGAATAGGAAAAAGATTCCCCGACAAAATCCCTTACCTTGTGCCTTTTTATTTTTAATAAAAAACGAGGGCAAAGGGGGGTTGTCCGAACTCTTGTTTTTAGTTATTTTTTTTACTTAAGTTAGGTTTATTAAGTCTGTCGAGAGTAATATTCTACGACAAGCAATTCATTTATTTTCAAACCGACGCATTTCCTATCTATTATTTGATTGACTAACCCTTCATATTGGAATGTGTGAAGAGTCAGATGGTTTGGCAATTCCTCAGGGGCAGATGAATCAAGAAGATTTTGAACCAAAGTTCTAGAGTTTTGTTCATCCTTCACTGTAATAATATCTCGGGGTTTGCAGCGATAACTTGGTATATCAACTATACGACCATTAACTAAAATATGTCCATGGTTAACTAATTGGCGCGCTTGAGGAATAGTCAAAGCCATACCCAATCGAAAAAGGATGTTATCCAAACGCATTTCAAGTAATTGTAGTAAAACTTGACCTGTTGACCCCTTGGCTTTTCCGGCGATACGAACATATTTAAGTAATTGGCGTTCTGTAAGACCATAATGAAAACGCAATTTTTGTTTTTCTTCTAAACGAATACGATATTGAGATTTTTTTCCGGAGCGTGATTGGTTTCTAAGATCGCTTCCTGCCTTAGGCCTTTTACTAGTTAGTCCCGGTAAAGCCCCCAGACGGCGTATTTTTTTAAAACGAGGCCCTCGGTAACGTGACATAAAGACTCCTTTTTTTATTGAAATTGTACAAAACTAAACAAAATTAAAACTGAACTAAATGATAATGATAAATGACGTGAAATCCACTCCAATAAACTATTGGAATACAAAGAGTAAGAAGATATATTCTCTCAATATACAGATTTATTTGATTGTATATACAATATATATAAATCAAATAAATCACAAAAATTTGTCTTTATTTTCTTTATTTATTTTGCAAAGATCTAACTCTTTTACCCAATATATCTTCCTATATGGAAGTTTATATGACATAATATAAATGGAGTGGTAACTCTTGGAAAAAGGTGAAAGAAGTCTTTTCAATCTTCTTTGATTTTGAAAGTACATTAAAAATCATGTAAAAAAACGCAAAAATATGGAAAAGCCGGCTATCGGAATCGAACCGATGACCATCGCATTACAAATGCGATGCTCTAACCTCTGAGCTAAGCGGGCTCAAATAAATAGTGACTATCATTAAATAAATAAAACATAACCTTAATTAATAGAATATAATAAATAAAACATAACCTTAATTAATAGAATATAGCAGTATATCGACTTTCTAATTTTCATTTTATTAGTTTCTAAATAAGAAAATATTAATTAGATAAGAAATCTTTTTTTTTTTAAGTTAAATGATATCTGATTTGAAATTCTTGTTTTTTTTGTTCTAACCTCATGCTATTATTATTATTTTATACTTTTTTTTTTTTTTTTTTTTCTAATACTATAGAATTTTTAGAATTAATATTCGAATAGAATTTTGGATAATTATTCGAATTTCAAATCTACGAAGTAGACTTAAAATCTTTTTCCATTGCACATTGTAGAATTCTAAGTTTTCATAATAATTATAAATTTCTTTTCATGAAAGTAAAAAAAAAAGAATCGACCGTTCGACTATTTATTAAAATTTAAGACAAATATGAGAAAAAGAAGAACATATATATGTTATGTAATATATAACCATATTGAATTGCAAATAAAAAAATGATAGAATCTTTGTTGATTAGACTAAATCAACATGGGTGGGGCTCACAAAAATGAAAGAAGATACCAAAGAAATAAGTATCTATATGTAATGAATTCCAAGGTTTCGGCATAAGAAAAAGTGGAAAGACATCATAATGAGATCCTAATAAAAAAGGGGATATGGCGGAATTGGTAGACGCTACGGACTTAATTGGATTGAGCCTTGGTATGGAAACCTACTAAGTGATAACTTTCAAATTCAGAGAAACCCTGGAATTAACAATGGGCAATCCTGAGCCAAATCCTTGTTTACGCGAACAAACCGGAGTTTAGAAAGCGAGAAAAAAGGGATAGGTGCAGAGACTCAATGGAAGCTGTTCTAATAAATGAAGTTCACTGCCTTGTGTTGATAAAGGAATCCTTCGATCGAAACTTCAAATCAAAAAGGATGAAGGAGAAAAGCCTATATTGTCTAAATATAGGTAACACAAAACGATCTCAAAAATGACGACCTGAATCTCGATTTCTATTTTTTTATAAACAAAATAGAAATGTTGTGAATCAATTCGAAGTTTAAGAAAAAATCAAATATTCATTGATCAAATGATTCACTTCATAGTCTGATAGATCCTTGGTGGAACTTATTAATCGGACGAGAATAAAGATAGAGTCCCATTCTACATGTCAATACTGACAACAATGAAATTTATAGTAAGATGAAAATCCGTTGACTTTTAAAATCGTGAGGGTTCAAGTCCCTCTATCCCCAACTCTACTCCCCAAAAAGTCTGTTTGACACCTTACCTTTTTTTAG